GAAATGTTTCAAGCGAATGTGCATTCCCTGCTTTTTTTGGACAGAATAGACAAAACTTTTTTTTTTTCTTTTGATATCTCCCGAACAATGAATCTCATTTTTAGAAATTGGATAGATACAGGACCGAAATTCAAAACTTCGGATTCTGAGGAGGAAGAGGCAAAAGAAAAGGCAAAAAAAATTGCAGATAAAAAAAACGAGAATGAAAGGATAGCAATAGCAGAAACTTGGGATACTATTATATTTGCTCAAGCAATAAGAGGTACTATGTTAGTAACCCAATCGATTCTTAGAAAATACATCATATTGCCTTCATTGATAATAGCTAAAAACCTCGGCCGTATGTTCTTATTTCAATTCCCCGAGTGGTACGAGGATTTGAAGGAGTGGAATAGAGAAATGCATGTTAAATGTACCTATAATGGTGTTCAATTATCAGAAACAGAATTTCCGAAAAACTGGTTAACAGATGGTATTCAGATAAAAATCCTATTTCCTTTCTGTCTGAAACCCTGGCGCAAATCCAAACTACGATCCCATCATAGAGATCCAATCCAAAAGAAAGGGAAAACAGAAAATTTTTGTTTTTTAACAATCTGGGGAAGGGAAACCGAACTGCCTTTTGGTTCTGCCCGACAACAACCTTCCTTTTTTGAACCTATTTATAATGAATTCGAAAAAAAAAAGAGAAAAGTGAAAAAAAAAAGTTTTCTAGTTCTAAGAGTTTTCAAAGAAAAAACAAAACAGTTTATAAAGGTCTCAAAAGAAAAAACAAGATGGATTATCAAAACGGTTCTATTTTTAAAAAGAATAATAAAAGAGTTTGCAAACGTAAATCCAATTTTCTTATTTGTATTGAAGAAAGTATATGAACCGAATGAAAATGGAAAAGATTCCATAATCATAAGCAGTAATAAAATGGTTCCTGAATCGACCACTCGAATTAGATTCATGGATTGGGCAAATTATTCACTGACAGAAAAAAAAAGGAAAGATCTGTCCGATAGAACAACCCTAATCAGAAATCAAATAGAAAGGGGTGCAAAAGACAAAATAAAAATATTTCTAACTCCGGATATAAATATTAGTCCTAACGATACAAGTTGTGGTGATAAAAGATCGGAATCGCAGAAACATATTTGGCAGATATCAAAAAGAAGAAGTAACAGATTCATATTCATACGCAAATGGCACTATTTTTTTACATTTTTCAACGAAAGAATATACATACATATCTTTCTATGTACTGTTAATGTTTCTAGAGTCAATGTACAACTTTTGCTTGAATCAACAAAAAAGATTATCGATAAATACATTCACAATGATGAAAAAAATAAAGAAGGGATTGATGAAACAAATCAAAAAAAAATTCACTTTATTTCGACTATAAAAAAGTCTCTTTCTAATATTAGTAATAATAAATCAAAGATTTCTGGTGACCTATATTCCTTTTCACAAGCATCTGTATTTTACAAATTATCACAAATCCAAGCTATTAATAAGAAGTATCATTTGAGATCTCTACTTCAATATCGCGAAGCATATCTTATTCTTAAGGATAGAATTAGGAATTTTTTTGGAACACGAAGAATATTAGATTCCAAATCAAGGCATAAAAAACTTCCGAATTCTGGAATGAATGAATGGAAAAACTGGTTAAGGGGTCATTATCAATACAGTTTATCTCAGGCTAGGTGGTCTAAATTAGTACCGCAAAAATGGCGAACTAGGGTCAATCGGCGTCGTACGATTCAAAATAAAGACTCAAAAAAGAATTCATACGAAAAAGCCCAATTCGTTCATTACGAGAAAAAAAATGATTATGAAGTGAATTCATTGACGAGCAAAAAAGAAAAATTAAAAAAAAACTACAGATATGATCTTTTTTCATATAAATATATTAATTATGGGGATAGGAAAGACTCATATATTTATCCATCCTCATTACAAGTAAAGGAGGACCGAGAGATTCCATATAATTACAACACACCTAAAGTTGAACCATTTTATGTACTGGGGGATATATCTATTAGTGATTATCTAGGAGAAGAGTATATTATTGGTACGGGTAAAAGTACGGATAGAAAATATTTGGAGTGGAAAATTTTCGATTTATTTCTTAGAAAGAATATCGATATTGAGTCCTGGACCGATACGGATACCGGGACCAACATTAATAAAATGACTAAGACCGAGACTGATTATTATCAAATGATTGATAAGAAAGATCTTTTCTATCTCACGATTCATCAAGAAATCAACCCACCCAATCAAAAAAAAAACTTTTTTTTGATGGGAATGAATAAAGAAATGCTATATCGTCCCATATTAAATACGAAATCTTGGTTCTTCTCAGAATTTGTGCCACTTTATGATGCATATAAGATCAAACCGTGGATTATACCAATAAAATTACTTCTTTTTATTTTTAATGGAAATGAAAACATTAGTGAAAACAAAAACATTAATGGAAATCAAAAAAAGGATCTTCGTATATCATCTAATCAAAAAGAATATCTTGAATTAAAGAATCGAAATCAAGAAGAAAAAGAACGGCTCGGCCACGGAAATATTGGCTCAGACGCACGAAAACGACAAAAAGATTTTGAAAAGGATTACACGGAATCAGACATTCAAAAACGTGAAAAGAAAGGACAACCCGAGAGTAACAAGAAAGCAAAACTAGAGTTATTCCTGAAAAAATATTTGCTTTTTCAATTGAGATGGGATGATCCTTTGAATCACAGAATTTTCAATAATGTTAAGGTATATTGTTTCCTGCTTAGACTAATAAATGCAAAGGAAATTGCTATATCCTCTATTCAAGGAGGAGAAATGCACCTGGATGTAATGTTAATTCAGACGAATCTAACTCTTCCAGAATTGATAAAAAAGGGAATATTGATTCTCGAACCAGTACGTCTGTCTATAAAATGGGATAGACAATTTATTATGTATCAAACCATAGGTATCTCATTGGTCCATAATAATAAATGCCAAACTAATGGAAGATATCGAGAAAAAAGATATGTTGATGAGAATTATTTCAATGGATCCATTGTACAACATAAAAAGATGCTTGTGAATAGAGACGAAAATCATTATGATTTGCTTGTTCCTGAAAATATTCTATCCCCTAGGCGTCGTAGAGAATTGAGAATTCTAATTTGTTTCAATTCCGGAAATAGGAATGTTATGGATAGAAATCCGGTATTTTTCAATGACAACAATGTAAGGAACTGGGGGCAATTTTTGGATGAGGACAAGCATATTGATACAGATATAAATAAATTCATTCAATTCAAATTGTTTCTTTGGCCCAATTATCGATTAGAGGATTTAGCTTGTATGAATCGCTACTGGTTTGATACCAATAATGGCAGCCGTTTCAGTATGTCAAGGATACATATGTATCCACGATTCGGAATTAGTTGATGGTTGGTACATTTCCTATATATCAGATGTCGGGTCTGGTATATGAATGTACACACACGCTGTGTTACATTCTAATACATGATACCGATTCAATAACGTCTCAATTGGATTGAATCTAGAAATGATTCGGCAGAATCTTCTTAGGTCAAAATCATTTTCTTTTGTGGGTACAGAAATTGCCCTTCTATCGAATCAAATTACAAATTGTACTTACAATTCATTTGAATTTAATTTTGATTTGATTTGATAGAATAAAGTAATATATGAATAAATCCAGATTATTGGGTGTATCAGATCAAAATAACTGGCATTATTATTATTCCTGATTGGTAAAATCCATATCTGTGGAAAAAAAAAAAAGAGAGAGAAATTTTATTTTTATGGTTATGGTCAAAAATTCATTCATCTCAGTTATTCCGAAAGAAGAAAAAAACAAAGGGTCTGTTGAATTTCAAGTAATCAGTTTCACCAATAAGATACAGAGACTTACTTCACATTTTGAATTGCACAGAAAAGATTATTTATCTCAGATAGGTTTGCGGAAAATTCTGGGAAAACGTCAACGACTGCTGGCTTATTTGTCAAAGAAAAATAGAGTGCGTTATAAAAAATTAATCGATCAATTAGGTATTCGGGAACCAAAAACTCGTTAATTTGAAGATTATTTGAATTCTTTGGTTTATTAGATCTTGAATTTTGATGAACCTCATTTATTTCGTTTTCGGCAATTCATAGAATAATGGATCGGAGAAGAAAACATATGAATGTACCGGCTACAAGAAAAGACCTCATGATAGTTAATATGGGTCCTCACCACCCATCAATGCATGGTGTTCTTCGACTTATCGTTACTCTAGATGGTGAAGATGTTATTGACTGCGAACCTGTATTGGGTTATTTACACAGAGGGATGGAAAAAATTGCGGAAAACCGAACAATTATACAATATCTTCCTTATGTAACACGTTGGGATTATTTAGCTACTATGTTCACAGAGGCAATAACGGTAAATGCACCAGAACAATTAGGAAATATTCAAGTACCCAAAAGAGCCAGCTATATCAGAGTAATTATGCTGGAGCTGAGTCGTATAGCTTCTCATTTATTATGGCTTGGACCTTTTATGGCAGATATCGGTTCACAGACTCCCTTCTTCTATATTTTCAGAGAAAGGGAATTGCTATATGACCTATTCGAAGCTGCCACAGGTATGCGAATGATGCATAATTATTTCCGTATCGGGGGAGTCGCTGCTGATCTACCTCATGGCTGGATAGATAAATGTTTGGATTTCTGCGATTATTCTTTAACAGGAATTGTTGAATATCAAAAGCTTATTACGCAAAATCCCATTTTTTTGGAACGAGTTGAAGGGGTGGGCATTATTGGTGGGGAGGAAGCAATAAATTGGGGTTTATCGGGACCAATGCTACGAGCTTCCGGAATCCAATGGGATCTTCGTAAAGTTGATCATTATGAGTGTTACGATGAATTCGATTGGGAAGTCCAGTGGCAAAAAGAAGGAGACTCATTAGCTCGTTATTTAGTACGAATCAATGAAATGACGGAATCCATAAAAATTATTCAACAGGCTCTAGAAGGAATTCCGGGGGGGCCCTATGAGAACTTAGAAGTTCGACGCTTTGATAGAGCAAGTGATTCCGAATGGAATGGTTTTGAATATCGATTCATTAGTAAAAAGCCTTCTCCCACTTTTGAATTGTCGAAACAAGAACTTTATGTGAGAGTAGAAGCCCCAAAGGGAGAATTGGGAATTTTTCTGATAGGGGATAATAGTGTTTTTCCCTGGAGATGGAAAATTCGTCCACCTGGTTTCATCAATTTGCAAATTCTTCCTCAGCTAGTTAAAAGAATGAAATTGGCTGATATCATGACGATACTAGGTAGTATAGATATCATTATGGGAGAAGTTGATCGTTGAAATGATAATTGATACGACAGAAGTACAAGCTATCAATTCTTTTTCCAGATCGGAATCCTTAAAAGAGGTCTATGACCTCTTATGGCTGCTTGTCCCTATTTTTACTCCTGTATCGGGAATCACAATAGGCGTACTCGTGATTGTGTGGTTAGAAAGAGAAATATCTGCAGGGATACAACAACGTATCGGGCCTGAATATGCCGGCCCCTTGGGAATTCTTCAAGCTCTAGCAGATGGGACCAAACTACTTTTGAAAGAGGATCTCCTCCCATCTAGAGGAGATGTTCGTTTATTCAGTATGGGGCCATCTATAGCGGTCATATCAATTCTACTAAGCTATTTAGTAATTCCTTTTGGCTATCGCCTTGTTCTAGCCGATCTCAGTATAGGCGTTTTTTTATGGATCGCTATTTCCAGTATTGCTCCTATTGGACTTCTTATGTCAGGATATGGATCGAATAATAAATATTCCTTTTCGGGTGGTCTACGAGCTGCTGCTCAATCTATTAGTTATGAAATACCATTAACTCCGTGTGTGTTATCAATATCTCTACGTGTGATTCGTTGGAACATGAACCTTTACCCCTTTCCTGGAAATAAAGGAAAGGGGTTGGATATGTTGAATAGATACCTTTCTCTTTTTATTCATCATTCGGGTCGATGAGTTAAACCAGATAGTTATATGAGTGAAACAAAACAGCTTATGAATTTGCAGTAAGAAGATTGATTCTCATTCCCTATGTACGAGAGTAAAGTGGAAGTAAACATAAGCGGTCGAAACTGTTTACCCCAAGATTGGTTGATTAGTCATCATGACTTGAAGCGGGTGCAAAAGATCAACTGTATGGAGTTTCTACTATTGTATTGTATGTTGTTGTATGTTGTATGTATTACCATATCGGGGATCAATCAAAAATGAGTGGACGGTTAGGAACACGAAGGTACACAAAGGATTAGTGATGAAGATAATGTAAGGTATCCAAAGGGATATTTCTGCATAACATAAAAGGAATCATAATGAGGGCTTTAAGTTCGTAGAAATGATCAAGCAGTACTTCCTCACGATTCCGATCCAGAGTATGCTTCTATCCACTGATTAAATAAATGACTGTCGAGAACGAAGTAATCCTTTGATTTTCTTTTTTAGAAACCCCCCTTCTGAGTGAGAAAGAAGAACAGGAACGAAAGAAATGGAATGCAATAGGAAAACGGAATAATAAGAGATCTTTGTTTATTCTTTCTTTCCTCAATCCTATCCATATTCATACGGATAGAATTCTTATAATGATTTATCAACTATAACTCATGAATTAGTGTCTAATTATTTTTCGTACGAAAAGTGTGGGTCGAAATATCTATTGAAACAACGAGTATTTTATTGAAGGATTAAGTTATTACTGAACTAAAAGAATTCTAAGTCTAATTAGAAAATAAAGGATGAGATCAATTCGGAAGCGCTTTTTTTTATTATGGCGGACGGAATTCCATTGGTCTAATTCGGGACTCTTCGATACATCGTTACTCTAATCTACACTACAAACATGCCGAGGTAATAATGAACCAGTCCTTAGATTTATTTGTGGCCATCGAGGAGCCGTATGAAGCTGAGGTCTCATGTGCGGTTCTGGAATAGCGATGGGAATAGTGATGTTATCATCGACTATGATTATCTAACAGTTCAAGTACAGTTGATATAGTTGAGGCACAGTCAAAATATGGGTTTTGGGGGTGGAATCTGTGGCGTCAACCTATAGGGTTTATAGTTTTTCTAATTTCTTCCCTAGCGGAATGTGAAAGATTACCTTTTGATTTACCAGAAGCAGAGGAGGAATTAGTAGCAGGTTATCAAACCGAATATTCAGGTATTAAATCTGGTTTATTTTACGTTGCTTCTTACCTAAATCTACTAGTTTCTTCATTATTTGTAACAGTTCTTTACTTGGGCGGGTGGAATTTCTCTATTCCGTACATATTCATTTCTGAACCTTTTGGAATAAATAAAACAGGTGGAGTCTTTGGAATGACAGTTGGTATCCTTATTACATTAGCTAAAGCTTATTTGTTCCTGTTCATTCCTATCACAACAAGATGGACTTTACCTAGGATGAGAATGGACCAGCTATTAAACCTTGGGTGGAAATTTCTTTTACCTATTTCTCTAGGTAATCTATTATTAACAACTTCTTCCCAACTCGTTTCGCTATAACAAAATAGGATATTCTAGATTCATAACCTATCTAGAGCAAGAGAAAGAAACATCAAACTATTCATGGATATCCACGATATGTTCCCTTTGGTGACTGGGTTCATGAATTATGGTCAACAGACAATACGAGCTGCAAGGTATATTGGTCAAAGTTTCATGATTACCTTATCTCACGTGAATCGTTTACCTGTGACTATTCAATATCCTTATGAAAAATCGATCACATCGGAGCGTTTTCGTGGTCGAATCCATTTTGAATTTGATAAATGCATTGCTTGTGAAGTATGTGTTCGGGTATGCCCCATAGATCTACCCGTTGTTCATTGGAGATTGGAAACGGATATTAGAAAGAAACGATTGCTTAATTATAGTATTGATTTTGGAATCTGTATATTTTGTGGTAATTGTGTCGAGTATTGTCCAACAAACTGTTTATCAATGACTGAAGAATATGAACTTTCTACTTATGATCGTCACGAATTGAATTATAACCAAATTGCTTTGGGCCGGTTACCGATGTCAGTAATTGGAGATTACACAATTCGAACAATTACGAATTCGACTCCAATCAAAATAATCAGGGGTAAACCTCTTGATTCAAAAACGATTACCAATTACTAAGATTCCATTTTGATCTAAAGTAAAGGAGTGAGGCTTCTTTCATTTTGCTAGGTCAGTAAATAACTATTGATTGGTGAGAATCAAGGCTTGATTTTGATTTAGAATGGATTCATAGATCTGTGATGATTTCAAAATATACAATTTCGAACTACTCTTTCAGATACAGTAGCGGGATTGATCCAATAACTGTATCTATATAAATCTACACCCCTTTAGGATTCAATTAGGAACGTATCATATACAAGAAAAAAAATAAGGTAACCTCTTTTTTCTTGGATCGGTTAGTAAGTTTATGAAATATTTCGATTTATTTATCTCTTTTTTTACACATAATGGATTTACCTGGACCAATACACGATATTATTTTAGTATTTCTGGGATCAGGTCTTATATTAGGAGGTCTAGGGGTGGTCTTACTTACCAACCCAATTTATTCTGCTTTTTCATTGGGACTGGTTCTTGTTTGTATATCCTTATTCCATATTCCATCTAACTCCTATTTTGTAGCTGCTGCACAGCTCCTTATTTACGTAGGAGCTGTAAATGTTTTAATCCTATTTGCTGTGATGTTCATGAATGGTTCAGAATATTACAACGATTTCTATCTTTGGACCGTTGGGGATGGGGTCACTTCACTGGTTTGTACAAGTATTCTTTTTTCACTAATTACTACTATCTCGGATACGTCGTGGTACGGGATTGTTTGGACTACAAGATCAAATCAAATTATAGAGCAGGACCTAATAAGTAACGTTCAACAAATTGGGATTCATTTATCAACAGATTTTTACCTTCCATTTGAACTCATTTCTATAATTCTTTTAGTTGCTTTGATAGGTGCAATTGCTATGGCCCGGCAGTAAAGTAATTAAGTAATAAATACTTAGATCCAAAATAAAATAAATAAAGTCTTGTTTTGTTCTATGTTATCACATCCATTTTCCTTCAGTTCCATTTTCATATTCTATTGTTCATATATGAAATTGAAAGGGGTTTAGCTCGATCCATTACTAATACCTTACTTTGTTTCGTACTTAATTTATATTCTAATTAAATCGGTGAAATTGTTGTTCATATTGAAATGAATCAAGATTGATGAGGGGTTGGTCAATGATGACCGAACATGTACTTATTTTGAGTGCCTATTTATTTTCTATCGGTATTTATGGATTGATCACAAGTCGAAACATGGTTAGAGCACTTATGTGTCTTGAACTTATACTGAATGCGGTTAATCTAAATCTCGTAACATTTTCTGATTTGTTTGATAGTCGTCAATTAAAGGGAGATATTTTCTCGATTTTTGTTATAGCTATTGCAGCCGCTGAAGCTGCTATTGGGCCGGCTATTGTTTCATCGATCCATCGTAACAGAAAATCAACTCGTATCAATCAATCGAATTTGTTGAATAAATAGTATTAATGATATAAATAAAGACAGATATCTACAATATATTCACTAATTTAGAACTAGCATGTATGATTCGTATGACCATGCTTGTTGAAACGTAAGAAATCAAAGTATCTTGGCCCTTGCTCATGAACAGATCCAGAAATAGATTGATTATCAAAAAAATTCTGGTAAACCACTGATTCGTCTGGCGTCTACAACATAATATATATAATTCAATTACTAATGAAGCCAGATCGAAAATTCATAAAGTTCAAAAAATTTATAGATCCAATGTCGCATTCAGTAAAGATTTATGATACATGTATAGGGTGTACTCAATGTGTACGAGCCTGCCCCACAGATGTATTGGAAATGATACCTTGGGACGGATGTAAAGCTAAACAAATTGCTTCTGCTCCAAGAACAGAGGACTGTGTAGGTTGTAAGAGATGTGAATCCGCTTGTCCAACAGATTTCTTGAGTGTTCGGGTTTACTTATGGCATGAGACAACTCGCAGCATGGGTCTAGCTTATTGATACGTTCTAGAAAAATCCACTTGAATCCATTTGATTCCTCTTTACCGACAAAAACCCGTACTCGAGAAATTATTCCGAGCGCGGGTTTTTCTGGTCAAAGTCTATCTTGTCTTTACCACGAGTTATTTTCCTTGGTTAACAATAATTGTTGTTTTGCCGATATCCGCGGGTTCGTCAATTTTCTTTCTCCCTCGTAGAGGGAATAAAAATAAGGTGGTTAGGTGGTATACTATTTGTATATGCTTATTAGAACTCCTTCTAACGACCTATGCGTTCTGTTATCATTTCCAATTGGACGATCCATTAATCCAATTAGAGGAGGCTTATAAATGGATAAATACTTTTGATTTTCACTGGAGACCGGGAATCGATGGACTTTCCATAGGACCCATTTTACTGACGGGATTCATCACTACTTTAGCTACTTTAGCGGCTCGGCCAGTTACTAGAGATTCGCGATTGTTCCATTTCCTGATGTTAGCAATGTATAGTGGTCAAATAGGATCATTTTCCTCTCGAGACCTTTTACTTTTTTTCCTCATGTGGGAATTAGAATTAATTCCTGTTTACCTACTTGTATCTATATGGGGAGGGAAGAAACGTCTGTACTCAGCTACAAAGTTTATTTTGTACACAGCGGGGGGTTCTATTTTTCTCTTAATGGGAGTTCCGGGTATGGGTTTATATGGCTCCAATGAGCCAACATTAAATTTTGAAACATTAGCTAATCAATCGTATCCTTTGGGATTGGAAATAATATTCTATTTTGGCTTCCTTATTGCTTATGCTGTCAAATCGCCGATTATACCCCTACATACATGGTTACCAGATACCCATGGAGAAGCACATTACAGTACATGTATGCTTCTAGCGGGAATCTTATTAAAAATGGGAGCGTATGGATTGGTTCGGATCAATATGGAATTATTACCCCATGCTCATTCTATATTTTCTCCCTGGTTGATGATAGTAGGAGCGATTCAAATAATCTATGCAGCTTCAACTTCTTTCGGTCAACGCAATTTAAAAAAGAGAATAGCCTATTCCTCCGTATCTCATATGGGTTTCACACTTATAGGAATTGGTTCCATAACCGATACGGGAATCAATGGAGCCATTTTACAAATAATCTCTCATGGATTTATTGGTGCTGCACTTTTTTTCTTGGCAGGAACGAGCTATGATAGAATACGTCTTGTTTATCTCGACAAAATGGGAGGAATAGCTATCCCAATGCCAAAAATATTTACCATGTTCAGTAGCTTCTCGATGGCTTCTCTTGCATTGCCAGGAATGAGTGGTTTTGTTGCGGAATCAGTAGTATTTTTTGGAATAATTACTAGCCCGAAATATCTTTTAATGCCAAAAATACTAATTACTTTCGTAATGGCAATTGGAATGATATTAACTCCTATTTATTCATTATCTATGTCACGTCGGATGTTCTATGGCCACAAGCTATTCAACGTTCCAAACTCTTATTTTTTTGATTCTGGACCACGAGAACTATTTGTTTCGTTCTGTATCCTTCTACCTGTAATAGGTATTGGTATTTATCCTGATTTCGTTCTCTCGCTATCAATTGACAGGATAGAAGCTATTCTATCTATTTATTTTCATAAATAGTTTTCATCAATAAGACATTACATTAATGTAAAAGAACTGTGTGATTTTTAAAAGCGTTCACTGTATAATGCAACGAAAGAAAAAAAAAAAAAAATGAAGTGAATTATAATCAGATACATCTAAAGTTTTTTCGAACCATTTGAATCACTACTTTATTCAAATGGTTCGAAAAAACTTGCACAAACCTTCTTTATATAATATACGGGACGATGTTCCTATGTATTCTTCAGGCCCTTTCTTCAATTAGTTGTTAATGTGAATGAACCATAACTATGTAGTCCTATTCCTAATAGATTGACCCCAAAATAGCATATCCAAATTATAAGAAATCCTATAGAAGCCACAATTGCCGAATCCACACCCTGAAAGCTCTGATTTGTTCTACTATGTAAATAAATCGCGAATATGGTCCAAGTAATAAATGCCCAAGTTTCCTTGGGGTCCCAATTCCAATAAGACCCCCATGCCTCATTAGCCCATACTGCTCCCGAAAGAATACCTATGGTTAAAAAAGTAAACCCTAGACTAATGACACGATAACTACACTGATCTAATTGTTGAGTTAATTGATACCTGTGATAATTTATAAATGAAAGAAAAGAAGTGTTTTGTAAAACACTTCTTTTTTCATTCACAAAGGAAAATGACCCAATTAATAAATGATTGCTTTTGCGAGGAATATCTAGGTTTTTTCGAAATGTAATGACTAAAAGAGCTACGGATAATAACGATCCACATAAAAGAGCTGCATAACTCAATAACATCATACTTACGTGCATCATTAACCACTGGGATTGTAGAGCAGGTACTAATATTGCAGATTGATGCATTTCGGTTGAAAGACCCGAAGTGGCAAAGCCTTGGGTAAAAATAGCACTTGGCGCGGTTATTGCGCTTAAATAACTTTTCTCGTTCCGTCTTTTAGGAAACATATGAATAATGGAGAAACTCCACGAAAGAAACATTAAAGATTCATATAAATCGCTTAACGGCAAATGTCTCGAATAAATCCAACGAGTAACTAATAATCCTGTTATACAGAAAAAGGTAGCCATCATGGCTTTTTCTGACAAATAAAATAGTACTACGGTTTGATGGACTAATAAGGTCATCAAATGAATCGTAATAACAATTGAAATGATAGAAAAAGAGATGTGAGTTAATATATGTTCTAAGGTGGCAAATATCATAATTTTTTTTTTAGGGGGGTATCCCCAATTACGGAATGGAAATCCGGAATTGAATTCATTATAGGATCTATTGTGCCTTTTTTAGAGGATGCCGCCACTCGGACTCGAACCGAGATGCTCTGGCACTGCTTCCTAAGAGCAGCGTGTCTACCAATTTCACCATGGCGGCTTCATCGAAATAATCATAGTCCATATGATGTTCAATCGTCGAGATTGAGGGATTTAATGCAATCTATTTTAGGAAATGTTAGAATCGATGAATAAAGACCCGTTCAAATAAATATTTAAACGCTCAATAATCCTTAGTATCGTGGCAGGAGGTCATTTTAAACAGCGGGCTTTTCCGTATTATAAGTTCTTCTGGAATAGTTGGAACTAGACGGTTATGCCCTGAGTCCGGGTATAGAACTAAGAATTTTTTTCTCATTTTTTGACGATTCATTTCTCATTTATCTGATTTGATAGGTCCGAAACGAAAAAGATTCATTTTTCAATGAACAAAATAAAACAATATTTTTTATATATCACAACTTCATCACTACATCCAAAAGATTTCTATAAAAATTTGGATAGTTTGGTATTAAAGATGTATTAATGATTGGGATCTTCATTGTATACATAACATAATTTGTGTGAGGATTTACCAAACCCATTAGGTATTGGACCGGGCATATCGTATAACAAAAGAGTTTCAATCTTTATTGGAATTCTACTGTATGTACTTTATGTACTTTAACTTAGAAAAAAAAAATGAAACTGATAAGATCTCTTTATATATAGATTTGAAATCGAATATTAATAGATAAAATAATTTAGATATTAGATCTAGATATATCGATTGATCGATCCTCCAGCTCAAACATGGGATAGGATCCATTGGGGTTGGATTACGTAAGATTGACTCATTCTTTAGTACATAAATATCGAGTACATAAATATCGATCTAAATGGGATCCTGGCAGTTTTATTATTCTTTTTTTTTTTTTTCTGTTCGAAATAAGAGGGAGTCCTTGTAGATATGTAGTGATTCAGAGAGCTACAAATCAAAGTTTTAAAATGTATATTTTAATCAATTAGTTTCAATAATCCATTGACTTTGACCATGAATCTTATCCCCGCCTTACTTTGGAACAAAAAGGGGGCTCTAACTTCGTTCATACTTGTTTCAGATTTTCCTAAAATCTTAATGATGTATAACTATTGGAGATACATAATCCAATAAGCCAACCCCTTCCTAAGAAAAAAAAGTAAGAGTTTTGTTATTGTGAAAAATGAATCGATGGGGAAAGTTACAATCCCCATCTCGCGAATTATAAAAACCAATCAATGAAGGGTGAAACTTTGTATTTTGTGTCTAACTACTTCTTTCTTTTTTTTTTTTTTTCAAACAAAAAAAGAAATCCTTTTTAGAACCTAGTATACAGAATAAGTTTTATTCTACATACCACAACAGCTAGTTCTATCTCATATTGATGAGTTCAAAACATTAGTTAATGTGAATTCTTCATCTTATAAATTTAATCATCCAATTCATCGAGTCATGCTGATTCAGATTCAGATCATTCCAAGGCTTTATTACTTGTTTGTCGCACAAAAAAACTTTTTGAATGCCCGGTAGAAATAGATTTAGCTAAAGATAAAGCTTTTGCCGCGGCCTGATATCCCCTTCCTTTCCAAATATTTCTACGAATATGCTTTTTTGACAGAGAAGTACGTTTCTTTGGAACCGCCATTTCAAAATAAAAGGGTCACTCATTTTTATAGTTGGACGTGAAAGACATTTATTGTTCAATTCAAAATAGATTGTTCTTTCTATTAACTATTCATTATCTATCTTTATTCCATAGCCGATACTTATGCTTACTTCATAACATAGAAAAGTATGGATACTGATAGATGAGCATCGCATATGGTATCATTAAGGATAAAAAAAGAAATGAAATAGAAGAAAAAAGAAAAAACGATGTGATTTTCAAGGGAATTTTTTTTTTTTTCACATTTCCATTACATCCAATGTTCGAAGAAAGAATAATTTGTACTGATTGGGGGCTTCATATCTTTATTCAATCTATGTCTACGGGCGTGATCTACTACCGTTGAATCGGATGCCATTGATAAGAATTAAAAAGGTTCCAATTCATATCTCAGTCTATTTAGATAATATATATATATATATTATAAATGTTATATTTAATAAATCGAAAAGCTTAAGAACCCTTTCCTAATTTAGGAAACCAATAATGAATGTAACCTTTTTCTATTAATTGATCAAGCTCGGAGATAGAGTCCACATAATGAAAATTGAAATGAAATCAAAGTAGTTAATCCGTTAAACAATACATTACTTGATAAAATAAAGGGAATTTTAATAATTTATCATTTTAGTTCTATGCGAAGTGACAAGTATTCTAGGATTTTTCATAAACACATAAACATAAGTTTGTTTTATTGGACTAGAAGCCAATCAATTCCAGAATTAGTTAATGACTCCGAAGAAACTAAATAAAAACTAGGTTTATTGGATCGAGTTATTGGCAGATCCTACGGTACATATCAGAATAAAGTACTTGAATTTTTGGTATCATTCTTTTTCCTTACTATAATTAGTATAAATATGGATAGAAATCACCGTATCGTATGTATATAGTAGAATAATTGAAAATTTCATATTTTTTATCTTAATAAATATCTTCGTTAATAACTAGGTAGTAGCTTTTAACTAGTAACTTGGTTATTTGAAGAATTGTAACTTCTTCGTTTGAATTTTTTTTTTTTTTGATTTGATTATTGCTCCTTCCGGAAGAAATAAGGGCTGGTGAATGGGAAACAATTAATAAGAATAAAAAAAGAAAGTTTGATTTTCTTATGGAACATACATATCAATATGCATGGATCATACCTTTCGCTCTACTTCCAGTTACTATGTCAATAGGGTTGGGACTTCTGCTTGTTCCGACCGCAACAAAAAATTTGCGTCGTATGTGGACTTTTCCTAGTGTTTCGTTGCTAAGTATAGTTATGGTTTTTTCGTCCGATCTGTCTATTCAACAGATAAATGGCAGTTCTATCTATCAACATCTATGGTCTTGGACCATCAATACTGATTTTTCCTTAGAGTTCGGCTACTTGATCGATCCACTTACTTCTATTATGTCAATACTAATCACTACGGTTGGAATCATGGTTCTTATTTATAGTGACAATTATATGTCTCATGATCAAGGATATTTGAGATTTTTTGCTTATATGAGTTTTTCCAATACTTCCATGTTGGGATTAGTTACTAGTTCCAATTTGATACAAATTCATATTTTTTGGGAACTGGTGGGAATGTGTTCGTATTTATTAATAGGTTTTTGGTTCACACGACCGGCTGCCGCAAGTGCTTGTCAAAAAGCGTTTGTAACTAATCGTGTAGGGGATTTTGGGTTATTATTAGGAATCTTAGGTTTTTATTGGATAACAGGGAGTTTCGAATTTCGAGATTTGTTCGAAATCTTCAATAACCTGATCCGTAATAATGGGGTCAACTCTTTATTTGCTACTCTGTGTGCCTCCCTATTATTCGTCGGTGCAGTTGCTAAATCCGCACAATTTCCCCTTCATGTATGGTTACCTGATGCCATGGAGGGGCCTACTCCTATTTCGGCTCTTATCCATGCTGCTACTATGGTAGCAGCAGGCATTTTTCTTGTCGCTCGATTTCTTCCGCTTTTCACAGTCATACCTTACATAATGAATCTCATTTCTTTGATAGGTGTAATAACGGTACTATTAGGAGCTACTTTAGCTCTTGCTCAAAGAGATATTAAGAGAAGTTTAGCCTATTCTACAATGTCTCAATTGGGTTATATTATGTTAGCCCCAGGGATAGGCTCTTATCGAGCTGCTTTATTCCATTTGATCACTCATGCCTATTCGAAAGCATTATTGTTTTTAGGATCCGGATCAATTATTCATTCAATGGAACCCATTGTTGGATATTCTCCAGATAAAAGTCAGAACATGGTTCTTATGGGTGGTTTAACAAAATATGTGCCAATTACAAAAAATACTTTTTTATTAGGTACACTTTCCCTTTGTGGAATTCCACCTCTTGCTTGTTTTTGGTCTAAAGATGAAATTCTTAATGATAGTTGGTTGTATTCACCTATTTTCGCGATAATAGCTTGTTTCTCGGCGGGGTTAACTGCATTTTATATGTTTCGGATGTATTTACTTACTTTTGATGGTCATTTACATGCTCATTTTCAAAATTACAGTGGCACTCAAAGTAGCTCGTTCTATTCAATATCTATATGGGGGAAAGAAGGAACCAAACCAGTTAACAGAAATTTGTTTTTACCAACAATGAATAATAATGAAAAGGTTTCCTTTTTTTCGAAGAAGATATACAAAATGAACGGAAATGTAAGAAATCTGATACGCTCCTGTAGGATTTATTTTGAAAATAAAGACACTTCAATGTATCCCCATGAATCAGACAATACTATGCTTTTGCCTCTACTTATATTGGTCCTATTTACTTTGTTCGTTGGATCCATAGGAATT